GAGTTCGACTAACCTCCAAGTTTGAGGTAACGGCTTACATACCAGGCATTGGCCATAATTTGCAGGAACATTCGGTGGTCCCCGTGAGAGGTGGAAGGGTCAAAGACCTACCCGGTGTTAGGTATCACATTGTTAGAGGAACCTTAGATGCTGTAGGGGTGAAGGATCGTAAAAAAGGGCGTTCTAGTGCGTTGCAGAACATTGTCATAACTTGTATCATTGCAATGATTCCGTATCAGTTGTTCTGATATGTTAAATGTGTAGCCGACCCAGCACTGCCGGGGGACTAAAGCCTGCTACTACAGAGATTGATAGAGATTAATTATTATCTATCTATTTGTATGAAACAACTTGGTGTCTAAGGTGTTCTATTCCAGTAAGTTGAGTTTTACCTAGACTCTCACCCGGAAAATCCTAGGATGTCTTTTCCTCTTGGAACAGGTTTAGATTACGACTACGGAGATTCGGTGAAGGCTTCATGCACATCTACCGGTTGGATTGATAAACCTACGGACATTCCCAGTAAGATAACTGAATTGCAAGATTTTCTTCCTTTATATCTAGACTTCGACTTCTTCTATCCGTGGAATAGATTTTATCCGTGGAGTAGGAGAAAACGGATACTCAGTGTGCGATGAGTAAATATGATTTGCATTTGAAAAAATAAAGGGTTCAAAATCATTAGAATAGTTTCTATTCAATCATGTGGAAAGCTGTATTCGATGAAAGTCGCACGTGCAGTTTGGAGGGAGATCCTCGACTAACCGGTGGATCCACCCTACAATATGGAGTGAAGAAGCCAAAATAGTAGATTGAGATACCATTGAAATAAAAGAATTGATTGAAATCTGACATATTTATATTTGTAAACTCGTGTTACATCGGAGCAGTGTAGCGAACAGAAAGAAAAATATCGAATCAGATCCAATTTATCGTAATCGATTAGTAAATCTGCTAGTTGATCGTATCCTGAAAAACGGCAAGAAATCACTGGCTTATCAGATTTTTTATCAGGCTATGAAGCGGATTAGGTAAAAGACAAATAGGAACCCACTGTCTGTTCTGCGACAGGCGGTGCGCGGGGTAACTCCCGATGTAGTGACAGAAACCAAACGTGTAGGTGGATCAACTTATCGAGTTCCCGTTGAAGTAGTACCGGCAGAGGGAAAAGCTTCGGCTATCCGGTGGTCATTAATCGCGTGTCGAAAACGCTCAGGTCGAAGTATGGCTTTAAGATCGAGTGATGAATCGATGGATGCCGCCAGGAATTCCGGTAGTGCCATACGAAAGAAAGAGGAGACTCATAAAGTTGCGGAAGCTAACAAAGCTTTTGCCCATTTCCGCTAGTTTCGGATTCGTTCCAATCCACAATCTTTCCGTTGTGGGTTGGAACCGGGGCACAAACTATCGGGGAATCAAAAGAAACTATGGAGAAATGGTTGAGTGAGGAGTCGGTGACAAATAACGGGTGTCTAAGCCACAAGTGGGGATTGACAACTACTTCTTCTTTCAGGTTGTTAATTATTAGACTCCTTCTAACCCAATAAGATAGCGGGGGGGGCCAATGCAGAGTTGCGGAGTGCCTCGCAAAAAGGCTTGACGCGTGACCAGTTTTTTCAGAGACTGAAATGAATTGAGGCGCGCACCGCATAGTGCATAGAGTAAGAATTTAATTCTTCTCTGAAAAAGGAAGAAAGCCTTGTTGTAAAACAACGGCTAAATTTTGTTTGAGACATCGAAAAGAAGCCCCCATATCCGAGAATTCCGGGGACTCAATTAATTTCGGTTGACACAGATAGGTTTTTGTGATATATTACAAATTAACAGGCTTACTAGCCTGGGGAATCACTAATTCTATCTCGAAAACCGAAAATTACCATGACCGCAACTTTAGAACGACGCGAAAGCGCAAGCTTATGGGGTCGCTTCTGCGACTGGATCACCAGCACCGAAAATCGTCTTTACATCGGATGGTTCGGTGTCTTAATGATTCCCACCTTACTAACCGCAACCTCTGTATTCATCATTGCGTTCGTCGCAGCTCCTCCCGTAGATATTGATGGTATTCGCGAACCCGTTTCTGGTTCTTTGCTATACGGTAACAACATTATCTCCGGTGCTATCATCCCTACTTCTGCAGCTATTGGGTTACATTTCTACCCAATCTGGGAAGCAGCTTCCGTCGATGAATGGCTTTACAATGGTGGTCCTTACGAACTTATCGTCCTTCACTTCCTACTTGGTGTAGCTTGCTACATGGGTCGCGAATGGGAACTGAGCTTCCGTTTAGGTATGCGTCCTTGGATCGCTGTTGCGTACTCGGCTCCTGTCGCAGCTGCTGCCGCCGTCTTCTTGATCTACCCAATTGGTCAAGGAAGTTTCTCTGACGGTATGCCTCTAGGCATTTCTGGTACTTTCAACTTCATGATCGTCTTCCAGGCTGAGCACAATATCCTTATGCATCCCTTCCACATGTTGGGTGTAGCTGGCGTATTCGGCGGCTCTCTATTCAGTGCTATGCATGGTTCTTTGGTAACTTCTAGTTTGATCAGAGAAACAACTGAGAATGAGTCTGCTAATGCAGGTTATAAGTTCGGTCAAGAAGAAGAAACCTACAACATTGTAGCTGCTCACGGCTATTTCGGTCGTTTGATCTTCCAATATGCTAGCTTCAACAATTCTCGTTCTCTACACTTCTTTTTAGCTGCTTGGCCCGTAGTAGGTATCTGGTTCACCGCTTTAGGCATTAGCACTATGGCATTCAACTTGAATGGTTTTAACTTCAACCAATCCGTGGTTGACAGCCAAGGTCGTGTTATAAACACCTGGGCTGATATCATAAACCGTGCTAACCTAGGTATGGAAGTCATGCATGAACGTAACGCTCACAACTTCCCCCTAGACTTGGCTTCTGTTGAAGCTCCTTCTACAAACGGATAATATCCTTCTGGTTATGTGGCACAACTGGATACCAAATCTCTTAACTCCGGAAGGAGGTTTGGTGTCCAACGAGGTGAAGGTTCGTGCGGTAGAACGGATAGAGAGGATGATAAAAGCTTGTCACAATTTCACGATTATCAGTTCCCAACCTTGAATTCTGAAAACTATTTGGAATATCCTTCTGCAATTTGATGGATTACGAAGTTTCCTACTCCGATTTGCAGAATGCTTGTAATCTCCCACCTAAATCTTTTAGATAAAAGAAATTGAGAGTGCATTCCTGATTTCAAAGATTTTCTATTGTCTCGTTATATACATAAAGTCAACATGTATGTGTATCAACCGAAGAACCTATCTAGCTTGCTTAACGGGTAGATCTCGTTCATGTCCGGGGGGGGCCAACTAAATCGACAGAGGGGGCGGACGTAGCCAAGTGGATCAAGGCAATGGATTGTGGATCCATCACGCGCGGGTTCAATCCCCGTCGTTCGCCCATCCAATTGGGTAATTTGATCCCATCGCTCTGCTTGGAACAGAGAATCATTGTTAAGGTGGGTGGGATGTGTGTGGGTCTCCCCGACAATAACGATTTCTAATTCCCGATCTAATGCCAGTTTTGGATACGACTATTCACGGAAATCACTAGACTCATTTGAACTATTTATTCCATAATATCTTGAAATTTTCACATTTATTGGTATAATAAGTGTGGGAAATAGATAGTATCTACCGCATAGAATTAATATGAAGAAAGAAAGTAAGGTAAAAAAGGTGGCAAAAGAAAGAGTAGGAAGTCCAGATTTTTCATCTAAAATTTCAGAGTTAGTAGAAGTCAGTCTATTAGACCACTTCTTCGAATCATTGAAAAACCAACATCTCAAAGGATTTTTCACTAGTCCATCTTCCAATTATGAACCTTTTATCAGATTATCTGACTTGTGATTTCTGAGTTCACTATTTTTACGCAATCTGCGTGATTCACTAAAAAGAGATAGTGGCATCACCCTGGAGATGCTGATGTTGCTAACAATACCAATTTCTATGCATTGCTTGAGTGACAAAAGGTCGATCGAAGGAAGTTTTGCATTAGCGGGAGTCATTAATGGGGGTGACGAAGTAGTAAAGAAACAAGCAGAAATTTCTGGTGACTTCTCCCGCGACTGCTTTCCCCGATTCAAAAGATCTTTATCTGTTGGAAAGGATGGAAAGAGGGGAATACCTGTTTCCCACTACTTAGGTTTGAACGAAGATATTTCTGCAGGTTCAACGAGAAAAGGGAAGCAAGTTCGTTATGATGCGATGATTCCTCTGGGTTACGGTCGATGGAAGGCATGCGTAGCGAGGGATTCACTCCTTGGCAGAGATATATCCAAGGATGAGACTGAAAGGATTCAAGGATTTTGCAGGGATAGGTGTTTACAAAACTCAAGTAGGTTTTTCAAATTCTATAACTACCTGGTAGTTTATAGAAACAACCAAAGTGATTTCGATTCGTTATTCTCTCGGGAAAGTCATAACAAGCGAGATCTGGGTCGGTTACAAGCAACACAATTGAGAAACGACTCATTAAGTACCGTAGTATTGAACTCCTACGACAAGGCGTTACTTGAATCCGGAGATTCAGCAGATCACCAGGGGGATGGGTCGATATTTTATTTCGAGCGAGAAGCCTTTTCCAACTTGTCTTCATTTACGTCTTGTGAAAAGACGACGTCGTTTCGTGGCTGTATATCCGGATTGGATTATGACAAAAATGGGGAAGAATTTCCCATTCTACACACTTATTCACAAATGAAAAATGGATTAATAAATCGACTCACCGAATTTCTCTCGATAATTGATAAATCAAATCTGGTTTTTAGTGGGGCAATAGTTATTGACGTCAGTAATAGCGTCAAATCTGGGAAAGGATTTCCATTGAAAACGAAGGGTGACATGCCGCTTACTCAAATATCTGGCAAAAAACTTGGGCTAGCGAGTAGCAGACACCTCAACCTCAATGAGATTCTTCCAAACTATTTCCAAATATCTTCAGGTATACCTAGAAAAATAAGTAATCGAAGTGAAAATACTATTTTTTTAAACTAATTGGAAGAAAAGGGTAACATACATTCAATATACAATTTAGTGAAATTGTATGGACGAAGTAGAATCATACCTCTCTACTCAACATACATATTTCTTTTCTATGACTACTTTTGCGCATTATTTACTGAATATTTCTTCCAAATCAAATATCGGCTGGATGGCTGGACGGGGAGCGGGAAGTACACCGGTGTAACAAGAATTGCAACTGAATAAATAGTATTGAAATGGAAGGATAACGTAGAGCGCCTATTGAACGAATATATTACCTTTCAAGTTGGTGAGTATGGAAATGTTCAGTTAAATGTGCATAGATGGCTCGATACGACCGGGGATTCGTCTCTTTCCCTCGCCGGGGAAGTCTTAAAGTATGACTTGGAGGAATCAATTTGCCGCGTATCAACAATAAGAAACGAATTACTAAGTAATATTGGTGTCAGTCTCGGTAGTAACAATCAACAAAACAAAAAAGATTTTCACCGATTTCTCAATGCTTTTTTTCTTTACAAAATGATTGTTGCCGAGGTTACTCGCCAGAAAGCTTTGATATATACCATAGATTATTGCATCGAAAAATTGAACGATATAGATCTCGAGAAATTGAACAAGATAGATATCATGAAGCTTGATCTTTTATCAAGTTTATTCGATGGTTACATTGACGAACAGATACTTTTCCTCAAAACAATTCTTGAGAGAAAAAAAAGTTTCTTCATTGAATCCAAACTGTTAATGAGTGAGAAATCGGTAGGCTCTTCGACCGAGCTGGAACCTGCAGTGAATCCCACTTCTCTCGGGTTGCCCCGCATCGAACCCATCCGAGCAGGATTTTCATTTTTAAGCGATGCTCTTTCCATTGCGGGGAGGGAATTTTGGAATCTATTTCTGCATGATTTAAACCGTGGGGGAGATTCAACTAAAGATATTGGTGGGAATATTTCAAGATACATTTCCGATCAGGTTAGTAAACTAAATTTTCTAGATGACTCACCTATACGGAACTGTGCTAGAAGCAACTTTATTCCGAGAATCAAAAGGGATTTTTTCATTGGGAGATGCAACAGTAGTTATCTCGACGTCCTGGAAAACTTCTATGCGGGCTCCGAAGATGAAACCATCTCATCTAATATCATCTCATTTATTCATCCCCAACTGTCGGATTCGTTGTCATCCAATTTATCGAAACAAACAGCAAGGGAGGTTGCTGGCCACGTACTCACGCCAATTCAATTTATTTCGTCTAATCTGCATGAATCCACAGCCACAGCATTAGTAACTCATTCAGATGGACTTTCCAATTCTATTTCGGATCTGAATAGGTTACTGGCGAGTTTGAACTCATCTCCTCGTGAAGCGGTAGAGTCATTCTTATATTCGTGCAGTAGCGCTGGAGTTTCTTTGGGGAAGACGTCGATAAACTCCGATTCATCGTCGGATCGGCGATCCCAACCTCGTCCCAAGAATCTGGTATTGGATCGAGTCTATCAAAAGAATTTGTCTATTAGGTATTTCTGGGAACCGGAAGAAATGGAAACATCTTACTGGTCGCTAAGACTCCCATTATGCAACGATGTAACATCGAGATCTCTAGCAGAATCGATTGGAGAGGAGGTTGCGCGCGAAGATACGGACTATGCGGATCAATCTATCCGGAAAGAGGCTATTCGTCCATCCCACTTTAGAAAATTCAATGAATTATTAAAAGATTTGAACAGATATGAGATCTCTTGGATCTTTTGGAGAGACAATATCGGTGAAAAATGGAGCTTATTTAGAGATTATATACCTTGGTTTTTTACCCCTACCTGGTGGAGATACTTCTATGATCTGATTAGAGAAACATATCCAGAAATAGTACTTAAAATAAGTTATGACTCGAATCATATTTTTCCCAGGATTTATAAAAGAATTGCTGAGGATGTAGTAGATGGCGCGAAAGCCTATTTATCCCAAAGACTGCAAAGCCTAGGATTGAGATTTGACAACGATTCTATCAATACTGTAGTATCCGAGATAGGTCTTCTTATTTTCGAGGAAATTCCTGATGAAGCGGAGATTTTACATTCGGGAGGATGGTCAGGATCTCAATTTTCCAATAGGTCTATCTGCTATTACTTCATTCTTTCGGTATTAATTGTTCTTGCATTATTCAAACACCCTTTGTCTGCCGTTTCGGGTTTCAATTCCTTTCATCCATGGAAACGTTTCAATACTATTGAATATCTAACAGACCCAACGCGTGGATCCTATTTGAAAGAGGTAATGTATTCCCCTTCGACAAGCTAAATGTCAACGAGAGATCTACTAATCTATTCTTTGAATAGATTCTTGAATTATATAAATAATATAATCTTTTTTTTCTTTGTGAAAAATGAACTCGATTCATGGATGTTTCATAAAGAAAGCTCCGATATCCTAGATAGTAAGAAAGAACTACTGACTCAACACCTAGTGACAAATAAAATTTTTCGCAGGTATGTGTCGAAATTGAATTCCAATTATGATTTATCGAGCAACGAGATTTCTCATGAACCTTATCCACAGGAAAGATCTAATGTTTTGGCATACTTACTTCAATTCTGGCAAAATGATCTATTGAGTCACAAGATCCGTAAGTTGGATCCTGCGGAGAAGTGGGCCTTTTCCGCTCTCGAGAGAAATATTCTATTTTCAGTAACAACGAGACGAAGAGGCAGTCTACTAGATATGCCATGTCATGACATACCTATTTCACTCCAATCGGGATTATTACCATCTAAAGGAATTTTGCCAGTAGGACCCATAGAAACTGGCCGATCTTCCATTATTAGAGATGTAGCATTCGACTCCTACTTTCCAGTGGTGAAACTACCATTGAAAAAGCTGATATACAACCGATCCTTCTTTAATAATGTACGTGGAAATTTCATCTCGAAAGAAAGCGTACACCGATTAAATTTCGTTTTTGAAATGGCGAAAGAGATGTCTCCTTGTACACTATGGATTCAAGATATTCATGAATTGAATATTCATCGTTCGTATCATAAGCTAGAAGCTGATCCCAAATTCTTACTTTGCCAAATTTTGAAAAGTATTGGTGACAGGCGCAGCAATTCCAACATCCGCAGGAATGTTGTCATCGCTACGACTCACGTACCTGCGAGGATAGATCCAGCTCCAATAGCTCCGAACCGGTTAAACTAATTAATAAATTTTCGAAAATCCAACGGGTATCAACGTCATAAAGAATTATCAATTCTATTACGTATCAAAGGTTGCGAAATGGAGGCTAATCCGCCTCTTCCTCTTATTGAAGGTACTGGGTCTGGAACTACGGGTTATAGTAAACGAGATTTATTTTTTCTTGCTAATGAGGCGTTATTAATAGGTACTTCCAAAGGAAGTAAGATTCTACGTAGCGACGCAATTGAATTAGCTTTGCATAGACAACATTCGACTGCTAGTGATATGGGCAATGGGATAGAATCCGGTTCTGAATGGGAAATCTTTTCTCACGAGATAGCGGAAGCTACTTCAAAGAATAGTTTGATAGATACTTATATCACAAATACATACATTGGTCGTAACGCGTTAAAAATGCGATTTTATTATTTGTCTAACTGGTATGTGGAACCTTCAATAACCAAGTCAACATTTAATGAATTCACTCTATTTTCGCATATCCTAGGGATACTAGCTGGATTAGTTGCTCGCGATTCGCTCCAAAGGGGTATGAGAAAGGAGGAAAATTTCATTGTTATCGACAAACTCGTAGAGAATGACTTGAACCTAGCTTGTGGCGTACTAGAAAACCTCTCGACTAATTTATCACGTTCGTAATTTTGTAAAGACGGAAGTCAACACAGTCATAGTCTTTCCTTTTCCGTTCCTATCGATAAACCCAAGTATTGTTCAGGTGTAACCTCTAAAAGTCGTTCTTCCAAATTTGTGAGAAAGGGGGGGTTTAGCAGTCTAACCGACTTCGAACTGCAACAGTCACCCGAACTAATAAACTCAAGTCCGACGGAAGTGTCGCGCGAGATCACTTGGTCCCATAAGGCTTGGCGTCTCCGTTTCCTGCGAAGCGGGGCTTATGAATTGATGAGGGTATTATCTGAACCCAATCATTTGTATAATTTAATTTTTCTCTACCAAAATCAGAATTATATACCCCAACAAGATTTTGAATTCAATAAGATTAAGGGTGACAAAAGTAAATGGTGTGATAAAAGCGGATATCTATTCACTTCTGAAAAATCTGCGACTAATGTGACAGATAAATCTATTGAAAGATTGGAAAACCGGTTGGAAAATATGTCGTTACGCGAGCAATTTATCGAATTGGGAATATCCGGCGACTCATCTAATGAATATGAAACACACTGTAATCGATTCGATGAAACGACTCGACTCTTCGGGGGGCGCTTCATATGGGACCCCATGCTTCTGTTCCAGCCAGATCCTAACATTCCTTCCTCGCGTCGCAGCTTGTTGCCGACGAAAGAACTGGCGCGGAGGCTTTACACCATTTACGGTATGAGAAGGCAGCACCTTAATAAAATGTCAAATAAAAAAATTAAAAATTTCTTTCTCTATCGTGAAGATAATCCGAAATTGAAACCTGACTCACCTATTAAGCGGTGTAATAATCTCCCTATGGAGGAAGAGGAGCGAGATTTTGAATACGTCAAAGAAACTTCCTCTATGGATATATATCTGCAATATCCGCAGACATTTAGTCCCGCTCGCTTTGATTCCTACGTGGTAGCAGAAGATTTCCCAGAGCGATTTATTCGGTTTAGGCTTCTGGTTCATAGAAACAAATGGATGAGGCGAAACCGTTGCCCATTTCAGGATTTTCTTATCTATAACATGTTGCTTGAAATTTATTAATATCTATTCAATCCGTTCTGGTTTGGTGGGGCGTCACTGGATCGAGCGACGAAACAATTTTCCCAGGAAAGTTCATAGAACAAATCTTAGATACCCCTCATTCTGTATAGATTTCTAGCAATAGAATTAGAAGCCAAATCAGTAAAAGGAAGGTCTATATTTTCCTTTTACTGATACAAATCATTTTGTCGCAGCATCTTAAATAGTTAAGGAACTGAAGGCCATTTCCTAGATGAGTCTTTTATGATTATTTCTGCTTAGAAAGAAGATTCGGAGGGAACAATAGCTTCTTCCGTAGGGATTTTGCGAAACAGCTTTTTAACATCAATGTCACGCTTGAAATAGATCCTCTATTTCATAAATTTGTGGATTTATTCCCTTCTCCAGATGACTAATTGATTCGCTCATTCTAATCGCTCAATACACCGGAATTGAAGTGGGGGCCCCCAAAAACGACCTCATAGGATAGGCAGGACCCTTGGGGTATTCAAGGGGGGGGGTAAGGACGAAGGACGCACAAATCTTCTTCTCCCCAATTTTTAGAGCTGGAAGTAAGCACGATAGTGAATCATTCACTGGTTGGTGGGTCATGGTCCGGCAATTTTATTTGGCATCTGTGGCAAATACAACTACCCAATTACTAGGAATTATTGACGAATCTCCCCGGGTAGGATTCGAACCTACGACCAATCGGTTAACAGCCGACCGCTCTACCGCTGAGCTACCGAGGAAAGTGGTGGGGGATTCAGTCTCATACACACTTAAAGACCTTTGTTCTTTGAACCGCCTCTAAATCTGTAATACGTTAAGCTTTCTCCGACATTTCGTGAAGTAAACTTCGCGTACACCCTAACTCCTATTATAGCATTATAGGGGGGAGGCGGCGGCGATAGCAATCCCGTTTGAATGGAAGGGTACCCTACCCAAATCATCGGAGAGGGGGGGGGGGGGCAATCGATCGGGGTCGGGATCAACCCCACAAGCCCCCCACGATCTGTATCGATCAATCACCAATTAGTACTTTCTATTCCCCCCCCTCCGAGAAGCGTAGTAGAATAACCACAGGATTTTCCTACCTTGTAGGAATAAGTAATATCTTTGAGGAATAAAAAGAGCAAAAGGGAAAGAGACGGGGATGGGGGAGATGAACAATAGTCGGGAGAAATGAACACGAAATGGAGCTTCGTGAAACGAAAGTAGCAGTTTACGGCAAGGGCGGGATTGGAAAATCAACAACCAACATCGGTAAAGCAACTCCAATTAATAATCCGAGTAGATATTGAGATATTCTACCATTTTTCCCGTGCCGCATACTCTCTCCACCAAAGAGACTTGATGCACCAGTTCCGTTGGTAAACCCATCAATTATCCATTGATCAAAATGTAGAACTAGCTTGCTGAGTGAGGCTATACCTCGAATGAAATAAGCTTTGTAGTAATAATCAATATAACCCCGATTTATGGACCAGCCTCTTATGGAAGATACAAAATTACTTAGCAAATTTCTATTGATTAATTTTTCAAAAAATTCTGTGTCGACAATTTCATTATCTTGTCCATAAACTGTGAAAGACACTAATAATCCAAAAATAGATAAACTAAGTGAAGGGATTGAACTAGTTAATGTCTCCGTCAAAAGCTCAAGACGTTTACTAACTTCGGAAAAGGAAGCAATGGAAATCAGCCAATCAAGCAAAAAGTCTAAACTAACTCCCTTTTGGGTTGGGTCAACCCCCACTCCTGCCAATCCGACAAATACGGTAGGTATTGCCAAAACAATCAGAGGCAATACCATGCAAGAATTTGATTCTTCTGGATATAGAAGGTTTTGCTCGAAATGAGTTTGATTCTTCCCCTCACGAATCGAATCGCCTCCGGGAGGAGGCGCGAGGACGAGGTTTCCCGCTTCTGTGACACCGTTTCGTTCCGTATTTGTTGTAAATATAGCATCACTAATTGCTTTTGGGGTAATTTCTTCTGGCTGAGCCCCGCTCCATGGAGTAATACCATTTTTGGTTGGCGTTGGCATAAAATTACTGGAACCAATAGAATTTGTTTGATTAGCACGAAAATTTCCCTCGAAAGTGAGGAGGTAGATACGAAACATGTAAGACGCAGTAAGTCCTGCTGTAGTAGAAGTTGCTAATCCGAGATAAGGGGAGCGCAGCCAACTTTCAGTAATAATTTGATCCTTAGACCAGAAACAGGATAGTGGGGGTACGCCACACAGAGAAAGAGTACCCGGAAGAGAAGTAGTTCCAGTAATTGGCATGTATTTTCTTAAGCCACCCATGAAAAACATATTTTGACTTCTAGTGGGAGAGTATCCGACCACTCTTTCCATGGAATGGATAACTGAACCAGAACCCAAAAACGATAAAGCTTTTGAATAAGCATGCGTAATGAGATGAAACAAAGCAGATCGGGAGGCACCGATACCCGAAGCTAGTACCATATATCCTAACTGAGACATGGTGGAGTAGGCCAAACCCCTTTTCAGATCTTTCTGGCCAAGAGCTAACGCGGCCCCCGGCAAGGTTGTTACTCCGCCCACCCAGGAAGTAGTATACATCGTTGGAGGCAATATTGAAATAAAGCTGAAAATTCGAGCTATGAAGAAAATTCCGGCAGCCACCATAGTAGCTGCGTGAATAAGAGCCGATATGGGCGTAGGTCCCTCCATAGCATCTGGCAGCCATACGTGAAGTGGAAATTGGGCGGACTTGGCAACCGGACCTAAAAAAAGCAAAAGGGCTATTGTATTAGCGAAGATTGGATTGATTGCGCCATTGCTATTCAGTTCGAAAAATCAGTCACACAATTCGAAAATCTCGAAGCTACCAGTTATCCAGTAGACACCTGATATACCCAGCAGTAACCCAAAATCTCCTATGCGATTGGTTACAAAAGCTTTCTGACAAGCATTTGCGGCGCTCGATCTTGCAAACCAAAAACCTATTAACAGATAGGAACACATTCCGACTAATTCCCGAAAAACGTAAATCTGTATCAGGTTCGGACTAAAAACTAACCCTAACATTGACGCAGTAAACAAACTTAGATAAGCGTAAAACCTTACGTATCCCTAGTCGTGACACGTGTAACTATCGCTGTAGACCGTCACTGAAATACCCACAGTAGTGACTAATATTGACATAGCAGGAGTAAGCGGATCAATCAAAAAACCTATTTTCAAACGAAAATCACTTTTTGGAATCCGAGCCCACAAATACTGCTGGATAGAGTGAGTCGCAGCTTGTTGCCGAAATAGGGCAAGGGAAACAAACATAGCAGTGATTAACGAAAAGGTATTGAAAGTTGCACACAGACGACGTAAACTTCTTGCAACTTTCGGCAAAAAAAACGATAGGGATCCGGTCGAACGAGAAGCTGCCAACGGACACGAGGGGATGAAACAGGCGTATTGGTTTGGGAGTTCCACGAGCGTATCAAGTCCAAATTAAATTTGTTGTCGCTTTCAACTTCTTCTGGCTAGGAGTCGAAAATAAAAACCTGGGAACAAAATGAAATAGAATATATGCAAACGATATAGTTAGTGTTTAACTAGACAAAAAACTCCATCTGTACAATTTTTTAGTTTCATGTTTTAAAAATATGTAAAAAACTTGACAATATTTAAAGAAGCCCGAGATACTTATTGAAGTTAGACAATTTGATTCCAAATAGGTTTGCAAATCGCCTCCTCATTTTTTTTTTCTGGTATTGAGAAAAAAAAAAGTGGATAGATAAAGAGAGAAAATTAGGATGAATAAATATGCAATAATTGACATCGGAGGTAAACAACTCCGAGTAGAACAGGGAAGATTTCATGACGCTCGGCACTTCGCCCCAGTTCGACCCGCCTTGACGTCCAATACAAAAATATCAATAAATCGGGTCTTACTTATTCGTGATGGATCTAGCATCAATCTTGGATATCCGTGGTTGGATGATGCAGTTGTCAAAGGCAGAATCTTACACAGTTGCTTCAAAAAGAAACTGGTGATACAAAAGATTCATTCTAAGAAGAAAACATGGCGAACTACTGGATATAGAGAAAATATGACTCGATTCGTCGTTGATTCCATTTATTTTGGTGGTAAAGACCTATATAAATCTTAAATAGTTTTTTATACCGAATATTGAATCAATAGATACTTAGCGAATTGATGCAACAACGTAAAACTTGACTGTCTTTTTTATTTTCCTTTGCTCGTGCTCATTTTTATTTAGTTCTTTTTATTATATCCATTCTATCGGTACGTATCAACACAGTTCTAAGTTAGTTGCAAAAAAATACTAGATGTATGGCAGTTCCTAAAAAACGAACTTCTAGATCAAGAAAAAAGATTCGTAATCACGCATGGAAAGCTGAATCCGTAGGGGTGGCGTCAAGGGCTTTTTCCCTGGCCCAATCTGTGTTAACCGGTCGTTCCAGAAGTTTTTACTATATAACAAAAAAAGTGGAGAATAAAAGAGATTCCTGATATAAAAATTGGATTACTTTTTTCCTGTCATTTTCGAAAACGTAATATAGATATATATGTATGAAGCGAATGATTAGATGAAAAACTCCGAAACGGGGGAAGGGGTGTAACACCAAGAAGTACCAGTACGTTGAGGTTAACAAAAAGTCCGACTTTGTAATATGGAATACTTACCTATAAATTCGAGGTATGTGATTTGACCGTGTTGAGACTTGCTGCTATTGATTTACTCAATCACGGTTACAGCATAAGTTTGACTAATGAAAATCGAACTCAGTGGACAGCGAGTTCAAACGCGAAATAGGTTTGATTTTGCGAGAGTTAGTAGCTAACTAGTTAACAGCTGCTACTTCTTTTCCCCGGTAAATGCGGACATGTAATAATCGAGGAAACAAAAAGGCAATGAAGGACTATACTTTCCCTTTCCCAACCTCCTAATTATGGACAGGGACGAAACAAACGACTCCGAAAGGCAAAACTAAGTCAAAAATATCTCTTCTTTTTGCTTATTTTCGGAGTTTCTTGTAGATATTTCAGGGGATTTTCCACCTAAATTAAAAAAAAAAAATGTATTTCAGCTTATCAACTGTTTGCCTGGGAAAGAGGCAAACTTATATAACTACTTCTTCACAAACCCAATGACTTTCTCTCTATTCGGAATAGCAGGATTCGAACCTGTGACCTCCATCACCCCAAGATGGCGCGCTACCAAGCTGCGCTATATTCCGCTACATATGTACATATATATATATATATATGTCTGGTGTTACATGCTAGTACTAATATCACCTCAACTTAACGAATCATCCGCTAAATTGGTTTTCTATTTTAAGTCATTCCGGGAGCAAGAGAACCTCTATTTCCGTTGCCATTTCGACAAGAAGTCCGTATACAATTAAATAAGTCCGTATACAATTAAATCTTTTGCAAATAGACGTTGACATGCCACCCCAAACCGATTTAAAATATTTCCGTATATATATATATATATAATCTATTACAAAAAGCCGCTATGGTGAAACAGGTAGACACGCTGCTCTTAGGAAGCAGTGCCAGAGCGTCTCGGTTCGAATCCGAGTAGCGGCATTAGAGAATTTCCCAACTTTTATATACGGATTTATTTAATGGATAGGTGGAAGGAAAAAAAGAATCTATCTATATGGAAATAAATTTATTTTCTATTTGTAATATATATATATATATAGATATATATATATGTGTAATTCATACGGTTCAGTATACTTTTCGAATCAATAGAAATTAGTTACTAATGTCTATTTAAGTTATGGCAATGGTAATTCTCTACCTCTTCGCGTTTGTACAAAAAAAAAGGAAAAATGTTACTTTGGTAGTAATTGATTTGAATCCGATCAGATCAAGTTGGAATAATTTACCGGTCTCCCTTCATTACGACGTATACCTATATGGAACGCGCTTCTATTCACATCTCATTTCTGATGCTTCTTTCTGCTACGCCGCCGAATCCAGCCAATCTATTTTACATTTTTGATAAGTCAAATAAACTTAGCAAGAAGAGTATGACAATTGCTTTTCTCTGCACGACGGAATTTTCAGTAATCCGCTGGTTTCAAACTAGGCATATACCACCGAGCAATCTGTACGAGTCATCGATGTTTCCTTCATGGAGCTTCTCTTTATCATACATAATTTCAGAAGTCAGGAATCAGAATGGGTTGTCAGGTGCAATTACAGCGCCGGGTGCTATGCTGACTCACTCGTTTGCAACCTTAGGCCTCCCTGAAGAGATGCAGCAATCCGCGCCTTTAGTACCTGCTTTGCAGTCTCACCGGTCGATGACGCATGTAAGTACGACGCTGTTGAGTCATGCAACCTCGTCGTGCGGATCTTTGTCGGCAATATCTTCATCGAGTATTTTTTATGGCAAGATAAGCAATTACTCCGTTTCCGATTTAAGACACAATTGTAACAAGTATAGTACTTTACTAAATATTCGTAGCGGAACTGATGCGCGGAGTTTCCCCCACCTACTACCCCTAAATTCAAGGAGATGTAAATTACTTAATCAATTAGATAGATGGGCTTATCAAATTATAGGATTGGGGTTCTCGTTATTAACCATTGGTATACCTTCCGGAGCGGTGCGGGCTAATGAAGCTCGGGGATCTTATCGGAGCTGGGACCCTAAAGAAACTTGGGCGCTAGTAACTCGGTCAATATACGCAACTTACCTTCATATTAGGACGACTAAAAAGCAGATGGGGGAGGGGCCAGCTGCGGCAGCATCTACTGGTTTTTTTCTAGTTTGGGTTTGCTTCTTGGGAGTCAATTTGTTGGGGATTGGATTACATAACTACGGATGGCTGGTATAGAAGCAACAGATTTAAAAATTACTAAGTTGAAAATGGAGACATTTAATTCGTCGGGTTTTCGGTTTTACTGAGTAAACAAGATAAAAATTGGTGGGGAAAATAATTAAATAATTAAAAGATGGGGGAACGAAAACAAACATTTAATAGATGAGTAGGGGGTAGCTACATCCACATGTTTGTCTGTTTGTGTTTCCCCATCCCAGTATGTTTTCATTTGTGCTAGCGATTGCAAGCATAAACCGTTGGAAAATAACGGACGTGTCGTATATAAGTATTTCGTATATAAGTATTTCGTGTGTAAGTGCTGATGCAGTTGGAGTTGGCGAGCTTTTCTACCAGGCAGGAACTAAAAACCTATTTTTTTTGTATCAAGTTATTTTTACAGTGTGGTTTAGTTAAGTTGGCCCCCTCCTCACCTCATATCCGAATATGAAAACAATATTGAGAACACTTTGCTACTCCGTATAGGTAAAATTAAATTTGGGTACAAACCGATACCTAATATTGGTAGGAAAAGGCAAGTCGAGGTGAAAACCTCCCTCGGACCGAAATCAATTAAATAAGGATTTGATTCATTGGACAACCTATAGCCATAAAACATTCGGCGTAACATGGATAACAAGTAGATAGAAGCTAATACTGTACCGGTTGCCCCCAGCACTATAATTTCTGCTTTAAATAAAAATGAGTATTGCTTGCTGGTAACAACCCCCAAAAATACCAATAATTCCGATACGAAACCACTCATTCCTGGTAATGCAAGAGATGCCAACGAAAATGCGCTAAACATTGTAAATAGTTTAGGCATCGGAGCTGCTACTCCCCCCAATTCATCAAGAAGGAGAGTCTGCGTTCTGTCGTAGCAAGTACCTGCAAGGAAAAATAATGCTGCGCCAATTAAGCCATGAGATATCATTTGCAATATGGCTCCGTTAATACCCGCGTCTGTCAAGGAACCAACCCCAATAGTGACAAAACCCATATGGGAAATTGATGAATAGGCTATCCTTCTCTTGAGATTACGCTGACTCGTAGAAGCTAGAGAAGCATATACAATTTGAATTGCTCCGAGCAATATCAGCCATGATCCAAATAAACAATGCGCATGAATCAGTAACTCCAAATTGATTCGAATTAGCCCATATCCTCCCATTTTTAATAATACCCCAGCCGGTAACATGCATGTACTGTAATGTGCCTCTCCGTGAGTGTCTGGTAACCAGGTGTGAAAGGGAAATATCGGTAATTTAACCGCATAGGCAATTAAAAAGCCTAAGTGAAGAGCAATTTCCAACGAGATGGGGTATGATTTACCCATTAAAACCTGGATATCAAAAGGGGGTACCCCGTTTCCATAAAAACTCGTGGTTAAGGCTGCTACTAAAGGGAAGATGGAGCCGCCGGCTGTGTATAAAACAAATTTTGTGGCCGAATATGGACGTCTTTTTCCACCCCATAAGCATAGAAGTAAATAGACTGGAATTAGTTCCAGCTCCCACATGAAGAAGAAAAGCAAGATGTCGCGGGAAACAAACAACCCAACTTGACCGCTGTACGTAACTAACATTGGAAAATGAAATAGCCGTGTATTACGAGTGATCGGCCAAGCCGCCAAGGTTGCCAGAGTAGTTATGAAACCCGTAAGTAAAACGAGACTCATCGAAAGTCCGTCAATACCTAATCTCCAATGGAAATGGATGGAGTTTATCCATTTGACCGTCTCTATTAACTGGATGGATTGGGAATCAACTTGGAAGTGACGATGAAAAATGTAAGTAATCAGCAAGAATTCCGATATGCAAATGCCCGGGGTATACCATCGAATAATTCTGTTTCCATCGCGAGGCAGGATTGGAAGTGAGAAACTGGCAAGAATTGGGAAGAGAACAATCGTTGTTAGCCGAGGTACATTACTCATCATGAATAGAAAATAATTTTTGATACGAAGCAAACTGCATGGGCCAACTACAACGACTCATACTCGGACTTCGCAGTCTTGAAGCTTCGAGTACGAGTCGTTATAATATAGTAATTAAATTTTACGGTTTTATTGACTAACTAGTAAGCTAAACCCATACTTCGGGTGGTTTCAGCCCCTAGGTAGACGCGTACACTCAAAAAATCTGTTGGACAAGCGGATTCACATCTTTTACAACCCACGCAATCTTCTGTTCTAGGAGCGGAGGCTATCTGGTTTGCCTTGCACCCATCCCAGGGTATCATTTCTAACACATCCGTGGGACATGCCCTTACACACTGGGTACAACCAATACACGTATCATATATCTTCACTGAATGTGCCATTGAGTTTATTTACTCCCATTGAATTCGTATACCGATTTTTTTTAGTGAAGAGGTTGAGGTAAAACTTTTTTCCCTATCCCTTACGCGAATACGTTTTTTTACCACCAAGTAAAATATTTACATTTCTTCTCAAACCTATCTGACCGGATTCCAATTTTCTTTTTCTTTCAAAAACTTGTCCCCTTTCTACAAAAGAATAAGTCGACTACTTCTAAAATACAATAAGGTATCAAAAAAATTTAACAGATAGGGATACTTTATGCTTTAGTTGAACAAAAGAATTGATTAGATTGATGAAATCAATTTATATAGTTATCAATCACCATTTTAACAAATTAAACTGATCAATACGAGTAGATCTCCTATTTCGATGGAGAGAAAGGGCAGTGGCTAACCCAGTGGCGGCCTCGGCAGCCGCAACGGCTGTCACAAATGTTGAAAATATTTCCCCCCCAGCTTGCTTATTGTTAAAAAAATTTGAAAATGTGATGAGGTTTAAATTAACTGCATTAAAAATTGACTCGAGACTCATAAGTGCCCTAACCATATTTCTACTCGTAATTAAGCCGAGAAATCCGACGCACAGAAGGTAAGCACCTAAAATTAGTCCGTGTTCATACGTGGTTTATTAAAGCCCTCCTCAAGAATGAATGTTGGTGAGTCAATTTTTTTTCGCAACTTTTTCCTCTTTCTTTTTCTTTTTCGTTGGAGAAGTTAGTATTAATCATAAAGATTGAGAATTCTTACGAGATGACGAAAGATATGACTTTTCGCCAATTGTAACTGTGTCTTCGTCACGCGCTGGGTTAATTGCTCCCACCAAAGCAACTAAAAGAAGTATCGAAAGAAGCTCGAACGGAACCAAAAACTCACTCAATAACTTATACCCGAGTTGGTGGACGTCGATCCTGGGTGTATTTGACGAAAGAATCTCCGATTGATTGACGAAACTTATATCAAACCATTTTGTATTATGAATTGTATTAACCAATACCAGAAAGAGGGCTGCACAAGCTCCCAAAACGGTGAAGTACCCTACGCCCCGAGTGTTAGAATCGGATCGCGTCGGTTTGTCGGTAACCATTACAGCAGACACAATTAACACATTTATAGCTCCTACATAAACAAGCGGTTGTGCGGCAGCTACGAAATCAGCATTCAATACGAAGTATGATAAAGATATACGGGTGAGAACCGATCCCGAGGAAAAAGCAGAATGAGCCACATTAGCAAATGACACTGTGCCCAAACTTCCTAGCAAAATACCCGATTCTATTAATGACAAAATAAATTCATGAATTAATTCAGATAGATTCGTTAGACACAACTACTTCGATATTTTATGAAATTTCTACTTCTACTTCATACTCGTTCTTTTCGTTTTTCTCCTTTAGTTATAAATAACCAAGAAAAATCAATTGACCTTATCGGAATATGCAATTAATTTACGGGTTACTAATTAGGTTAGGTTTTGAGTTAATTTTTTTCACCCTCAACCTTTTTGGATAAATAATTTAACGAAGTCGAAAGCACTTGAATTGAAACATCTTGAGATGTAGAAAGAGGTAGACGACCCAAAGCCGTTTGATCGTGATTTAGTTCATGACGGTCATAACTGGAAAGTTCATACTCTTCAGTCATTGACAAGCAATTGGTTGGGCGGTATTCAACACAGTTTCCGCAAAAGATGCAAACCCCAAAATCGATGCTATAGCTTTTCAAGCGTTTTTTCTTGATATCCCTCATTAAGATCCAATCTACGACCGGCAGATTGACCGGACATACTCGGACACATACTTCGCAAGCAATACATTTGTCAAATTCGAAATGTATGCGTCCACGAAATCGTTCGGATGGTAAAATTTTTTCATATGGATATTGGACAGTTATGGGTGAACGATTTGAATGATCCAAAGTAACCGCGGAACCTTGACCTATGTATCTTGCGGCTTCTACGGCTTGTTGCCCATAACTCCGAAATTCAATTAGTGTGGAAAACGTAAAATAGATGAACCCAACTTGCTAATTATTTTTAGCACATATAAACTTATATGTACGGGAAAAGAAACAAACAGCATATTTGTTTCCTTTCTTTTTTATTAGATTAAACAGATTTGACTTGAACTGAAACTAAAGTAGAGGGGGTTAGCGTATTAGCAGAAGTTCAAACGAGGCTGTGAGCAACAAATTTCCCGAGGCAATAGGCAAAGGAAATTTCCATCCGAGATCTAATAATTGATCTATTCTTACCCTAGGTAAAGTCCATCTTGTTAAGATGGAGATAAATATAAATAAATGAGATTTTGATAGTGTAGTGATGATGCCCACCCCTCGCCCCAAAACGTCGAAGGACTCGCCGCTATAATTTGGAAATGGAAAAAATCGTCCAAGATTTTCAAAGAAAGGAATTGGGGAATCCCATCCACCCAGATATAAAATTGTTACAAATAGTGAGGAAGCCAATAGGTTTGAATGAGAACCAACATAAGATAGACCAAATTTTATTCCTGAATATTCGGTTTGGTAACCCGCAACCAGTTCTTCCTCCGCTTCCGGAAGATCAAAAGGAAGTCTTTCACATTCTGCTAATGACGAAATGAAAAAAGCTATGAACCCTGTGGGCTGACGCCATAGATTCCACCCCAAAAAACCATATTTGGATTGTGTCTTCACTATATCAACCGTACTCAAGCTACCAGATAAGAGTAGTCGGCGGCGACTTCCGCCTCTAGTTCAAAACCGTACGTGAAATTAGAGTTTCATACGGCTCCTCATCAATTTCATAAAGAGGGATTAGTGACACCTGGTCGTCATCCGTGTCTCAAATAAAAATCACCGACTCAAATTGATGGGATTCCGTTTGCCACAACAAGGCAGTTGCTTCCGAATCTATCTCAACCTCATTTATTTTCTTTTCATAAATTAGGACCTGTTGCAGAACTTCTGAAGTTCAACGTATACCTCTGTCATCTCTAAATAGAAAAAAGAAATGAAATTAATTTCAGTTTCATCTGGAGATAAAAAGAAAAATCAAATTGACCAGTTCGGCATTGTGCCTGTTGCAGCAAGCTCCAGGCTAAAGCTGAAAAAAGCTTATACCTGATTTTTTGATCACCAAAACTTTCATGGGGGTTACTTCGTTCCAAACGGTTATAATCGCAGTGAACAGGACTATACTCGAGACTGAAATATATTGGATGCACTACTCAATCGTCCCTACCGAGACTGAGTCTATCTCATGTGTGGAAACACTAAGAAAAACAGATAGATATTTTCAAAAATCAACTCTTTAGATATCTTAGTACTCTGGTTGCCTTTCCCTATTACTACAACTTCCTCTGTTTAACAAATCTCTTGCGCATATTGGTGTTTCTTACTGTTCACTTTCATCTAATCCTAAGATAAAGCGGGAGACAAATATCTGTTCCCGCGTCAAGCCTGGATGGAGCCTAGACCTGGGGTAAGTCGGTGTTCAATTCACCGCTCAGATATGCTTATACGCCCGTACATGGGGTATGGGATTTGAACCCGTAACTGCAAAAACGCCGTTTGATCTCACCCAACTAACTATTTGGTCTATTACTTAGCAATATTTTTACACTACTTACTAACAAGTAGTAAGTTTTCACTTATTAATAATGCTTAGCGAATCGCACGTAGGGATGCAGATAATATACACAAGGCCAGGGGTATTTCGTAACTGATAGATTGGGCGGCAGCCCTGAGGCCACCTAAAAAAGAGTATTTGTTATTTGAGGCGTACCCCGCAATAAGAAGACCCAAAGGTACAACGCCTGAAACAGCGACCCAGGAAAAAGCGCCTATACCCAGATCAGATAACACGACATTTTGGTCAAAGGGTATTACCAAGTAACTTACTAGAACTGGTGTGACTACAACGACTGGTCCAGTGGTAAATAACCAAGCATCGCCTTTAGATGGAATGATGCCCTCCTTCAATAGAAGTTTGATTCCATCTGCCAACGATTGAGTAATTCCCAATGGACCTGCATATTCCGGTCCAGTACGTTGCTGCACCCCCGCGGAAACCTTTCGCTCGAGCCACACGATTACTGGTACTCCCGTCGTGACTCCCGTAACTAAAATGAGGGTAAAGACTATAGCCCAGATTGATTCGGAGGAGGCTGTTGCAACCTCCAACTCGTTAACTAATTGAACTAATTGTTTCGTGTAAATTTCGATATGAGTTGTCATTTCGGCGGTCAACCTCTCCCATGATTATATCTATACTACCCAATATCGTCGTAATATCTGCGAGCTTCATTCCCTGTATCAATTGAGGAAGAATCTGCAGATTTATAAAACCAGGTGGACGAATTTTCCATCTCCAGGGAAAGACACCGTCATCTCCGATCGAGAAGATTCCTAATTCTCCCTTGGGAGCTTCTACCCTTACGTAATGCTCTTGTTTAGGCAATTTAAAGGTGGGAGAGGATTTCTTGCCAACGAACTGGTAATTGAAACCACCCCAGTCTATTTCTTTTTCTTGTTGGACGAGACGTCGACCCTCCAAATTTTCATATGGACCTCCTGGAAGAAGTTTCAGCGCCTGTTGAATGATACTTATTGATTCCTTCATTTCATCAATTCGCACCAAATAACGAGCTAGGGAGTCTCCCCCTTCCTGCCACTTGATCTGCCAATCCAAGTTGTCGTAACATTCGTAGTGGTCGACTTTTCGAAGATCCCATTGAACGCCCGAGGCCCGTAATACGGGTCCAGATAAACCCCAACTGATAGCGTCTTGTCTGTTGATGAAGCCTACCCCCGTTACCCGCTTCAAGAAAATAGGATTCCTCGTAATTAGTCGCTCATATTCATGAATTTTCGGGAGACAATAATGGCAGAACTCTAAACACTTGTCTACCCACCCATAGGGCAGATCGGCGGCAACTCCCCCGATGCGAAAGTAGTTATGCATCATTCGCATACCAGTAACAGCCTCAAACAAGTCATAAATCATTTCCCTTTCTCGAAATATGTAAAAGAATGGGGTTTGTGCGCCAATATCTGCCAAGAACGGCCCAAGCCATAACAGATGTGAAGCTATTCGGCTCAATTCGAGCATGATTACGCGTATATGGCTAGCTCTTCTGGGTATTTGAATATTTGCCAGTTTCTCTGGCGCATTGGCCGTTACTGCTTCAGTAAACGTAGTAGCTAAATAATCCCACCTTGTTACATATGGAAGGTATTGCAAAATCGTCCTGTTCTCAGCAATTTTCTCCATCCCTCGATGCAGATATCCCAAGATTGGTTCGCAGTCGACAACATTTTCGCCGTCTAAGGTAACAACAAGCCGAAGAACACCATGCATAGATGGATGATGAGGGCCCATGCTTATTGTAACTGGATCCAATTTTTTAAAATACATACCCGTGAATTACTTCCTTTCCAGTAAATGTCACAGGATCTAGCTTCGCCAGAAGAAGTCGTGCCAACTACGACACGTCGAAAAACCAAACCCCCACCTAATATTTAACGCCCCTTTAAACCCCGAATACCCAAATTTTTTGCAATTTTGGTATATAGAGCTGTATTCTCATCGAATAAATAAATTAAAAGGCGCCTACGTTTACTGAGTAACTTCCGCAAACCTCTTTGGGATGAGTAGTCTCCAGAGTGTGATTCCAGGTGAGAAGTAAGCTTCAAAATCTGACGGGTTAAATAGTAAATTTGTGAAGCGGTGAACCCAGTATCTTTGTTCCCGCCGACTAGCTGCGCGTCAATAGATTTATACTTATCCATATTAATAATGATAATAATTATGATTGCTTGCTCTACCTCAAATCGATTATAAGCTGTTTAGTCGGCAGTTGCAGCAATAGCGCCTTGGATGAAAACGAAGTCCGACTTTTTTTTTTAAGTGTGATGCAGTATCGCATCAAGTAGCTGTAGATATCTATGCCTCATCCATGAAAAGCCACAGCTTTTGTCACGATTCACGTTAATTATATATATATATATATGTTACGTAATTAATTGGAAATACCTTCGTTTTGGTAATTCCAATTAACTACAAATCTGTTGAAACCTTTGTTTCGTGCCTGATACCTTTTGCTCCCGTTAACTCCGAATAGTAGGATACATCCGAATCTTAAGTATCGTAAATTGGCTCCCAGTGGTAATGTTGAAGCAGAATCTACCGGTGCAGGCTAATTCTTCTAGACGGTGGCTGGGCCACAAAAATCGTTTAACTTTTTGGACTTCCCTTAGATCCGAAGGCTCAGATTCTTTGCTACTGCGAGTCCGTCCAATTTCCGATGCAGAATCAAAGTAGTCCGCTCCCGGTTTCGTAGACCTCGACATTAACAGAGATCGAAGGAATCGGAATTCCCGCCGACGTCGCGGAAGCAGGAGATCTCCAATGTTATAAATGTGAGACCGTTTTTTGTTTACCTCTGTGGCTATCAGTGACAATTTTGAGATAGAAGTATCACTATATGTTTTTTTATATAGTCGTTTTTTGACTCTGTTTTTCAATCTAGACTTGAATTTTAACAAGGGATTTATTATTTTGTACACCAAATTTTGGTCGTCAAATAATATTGATAAACGATGGGCTGAAAGGATAGACAAGTCATGGAAAAGACGAAGTTTCGTTGTTGCGTTGAAATACAGGTCTAATAGCTCTGAATCTACACAAGTATTCACACAAAGTGTGACGAGATCGCGGTCATCCCCTAACATTCTTGTGAGAGCTGTTAAACTTCTCAAATTTTCTAGTTTAACTTCGGACTTCCATTTCCACCGAAACAGGTAGTCTGCATCTTCTCTTTCATCTAACATTATTTCGTACAGTTCATCAGATACTTTTTGGAATCTACGATTTATATCTAGGACAATGCCATATGTAGTATTATCCCTCAAAATAGGATCTCTTGACCTCTTTCTTTTCCTCTTAAAAAATTCTTTTCCTCTTGCAAAATCTGTAACTAGCCACAGCATTGAATCAAACTTGGAATTGAATTTGATCTCTGAATCAAAAGTGCGGGAGTTAGATAATCTATTCATCCCCCTCCCTCTTACTTTAGTCATCCTCAAAATGCGATTTTCAGAGCAAAACCTTTGTGCAACAGCATCTTGTCGGACGGAAATTTCATCCATATCCCCACTTCTTACAAAATCAATGAGACCTTGTAATAGATATCTACGTTTACGGAGCCTACTGAGGTTTTTAACTCGGTCCCTAAGGAAGGGTTTTTTGGCATATATGGAATAATTGCGTAACTCATCTTGAAAGACGTGAAATCCTTGTTCATTTGCAATTTTTTTTTCGATACCGCTGAGTTCGCTCAACCAATCAGAACTGATTCTCCATCTGTGGGGTGCTATGCCGTGCCACAGTGTTAGTGGCAAGTTATATTCAGGAAAGCAATCTAACCATTTATTCCAATTACTGGCGTCTAGATCACATAACTTTTTCAAGAACCCCCATTCCTCCACGAACTTCAAAACCTGTTCATGGAAAAATTTATTTGCAATTTTACTAGTCGCCTTATCAAACGAGCTATCTGTGTAATTATTCATTTCGCTTGAGCTTGAAATAATTGAGTCGTACCCAATGGATAGACTGGGGGAATCTACCGAATAAGCCAAAGATTGTTTAGACTGGTGGGGGGTTAATTCACTGTTTTGGCCTCTATCTCTTTCAACCCTTCCCTCACAACCGCCCCCCCTACCAGTCGCCAACAAATTCAAGTCTAAGTTTTTCTTCACGCCGAGATCCCAAATACTATTATAGAGATAAGCTTGAGGTAACCATTGAGTTTTGCCAAACCGTGACAATCTATTTTTCGATCTGGATAAAACTAAATTTGTTTCCTGAATAGTAATATTAATTACTTCGATTAGTTGCGTGCGTAACGCAAAAAGTTCGTCGAGGCAATAGCAGAAATCCCTGTTAACTTTTAAATACGACATTGATGTAACCAAAAAGGATTTTTTGACTGCTTCTACAATGAGTATATATGACTTCAAGGTCATTTCTTTAAAACCGGTTAATTCGTTGAATTCTACAAAATTGGTGAGGTCTGTATCTTTCAACTTGTAATCTAAAGTTAATTCATCGACTTTACTTGTTTCAGTGTCCGGTTGATCTAGGTCAATCCCTCTGTTTAGCAGATTTGGTAATCCGATTGCGTAATTATGCGCTACGAATTTTTCATTAGTTGATTTTTGAATAGCTAGTTCCTTGTTAAAATTACTAGCTAGTGACACTTCCTCGCCGACATCAATGGATCCTTCAAAATTTTTCCCGCAAAAATTTAAATTCAATTCTACTTTTTCGTCTGTATCGTCGCTATGTACAGGCCTTATCTGAGTATTATAGTTTGGGGCGGAGTCAGCTGATACTCCCCTGGCCTTGAAAAAAAGGTTGAACTCTTCTAACAGAATTAGACTTGGTTTCAACATTTTTCCGAAATCGAGTTTGGAATCGAGAAAACGGTAGACTTGCTTGGTTCCTAGTGAAAATTTTTCCCTGCAGTTTCGAATCAATTCCTTTCTAACAGGCCTCCAAAACGAAGGTTGCTTTTGAATGCTTCCAAAAGGTATATCTGCCTGATATCCTAAAGCAGTTAGATAGGTAAATCTAGGCCTTTTCTGTTTCAACCTCCGTTTGTTTCTTGATTTTTGACGTTCAATGGAATCAGCTTTCATATATTTCTCCCGAGGAGTCAGCCGTTTTCTACTCCCACTGGAGTGCCAAGGCTTCAGCCGAAACGGATATACAATTTTTATCTGTATACCTTCTCTCAACCAGCGGGGGGGGAGTTGATCCTGGGAGAACTCCTCACCATCAAACGTGCAATTAATGTGAATTTCTTTTTTCCACTTCGTCCAATCTTTATTCCACTCGGAATTTTGCCGAAGCAATATACGGCCAATTGTTTTGAAAACTATAAGTACGGGTAACTTTACAAACTTCCGAAATCTCGATTGAAAAACCAGCATGTAGCCTCTTCCGTTATGGATGGGACCTATGTCTGATCTAGCCGCTACAACTGAACGAGCAAGTTTCGACTGACTTGAGGTTTTCTTCGTCGACGAGGAAGTAGTTAATTGCTGCCCAAATTGATAATCCGTGATTTTTTTCGAGCCAGTAAAAGATTTTTTAGCCTTCGAACCCGTTAACTGCTCAACGGGTAATTGAAATAAAATTGGTACTTCCAGCGATCTAAGAAAAAAAGCCGAATGCACTTTTTCTTGAAGTGTTTTCCAGAGCAATGTCTTTCTTCTCCTGGATCGCATGGACCCCTTCAAAAATTTTCGGCGGAAGTCAGATATTCTTGCATATCGCTTCACTAATTTCGTTGATCTGGGTTTTCCTTTTGCAAAGGTGAAGCCAACATTCCGTAATTTTCTGTGACGGATATCGCCGTCTGCTCCCGGAAAATCAAACTCAGGATCGAAATATAGTTCGTTATTCCGAGCTAGATTTGCAGTCAGATCCTCAATTTTGTGGAGCACGTGTACCCCTTTTTTTGATTTTGGTGGGCGTTTCCGACCACTAATCAAAAATCTATTTGATAAGAAAATTTGATCAAATTTGTAGCAATTCTCTTCTTGTTTTATATAAGTCAAGAATAATGCTTGATCCTCGGGATCCAGGTTCATTATTTCCTCCCAGGTGACAACGGGCCCGGACGGAGATTTTGTCCTCCTGAGAATTTTTTGTACATCATAATCGTACAAAACTCGGTTTTTGAACATAAATTGGAACATACGTAGAGCTTTCGCTGGCAAAGTTTCCCACGGTAGGGGATTCTTGACTCCCCGCCTCAATCTCCCATTATTTGAAGAAATCAAATCCCGGATGGAATTCTTTTTGGTTATAACAAGATCTCTCCCTCTTCTAATTTTTTTCCTTGTGTCTAAATCGGTCCAATTCCATTGGGTCAAACTCAACTCATCTCCCGTTAAAAAAGTTTGTGGCACCGGAATCCGCACACGTAAATTGCTAATGAAGGGATCGTAGACGTGGGGTACTCTTCTCTTACCCCCACCTATCAATCGAATTTTCCTTTCCATTGCTTTCGAAAATAAAGAACCAGTATCCAACAACTTGACTCGACCCATTAATTCTCTTTGAAATATTTTATTTCTTACTAGTTTCTGTAAAATCCAGCCTCGATATGAGGAATAGATCCCCGCAAATTTACGGGACCCAAATAGAGATTTCTCCAACTACTTCTCAAAAATTGACAAACTAGGCAACGCTGCAACACATAATCTCTGTTTCCCGTCAGTTAAACAATTTTTGAAGAAAAATGTAGATGTTTTTCCCCTGTAAAAACTGCTACTGAGATTGAATCGACTGTTTCTGATGAATCGATTACCCCGATTACCTCTTGAGGGATCGAAAAAAGAGGTAGGCCACGGCTTGAAAAACCACCACAAAAAATCTGGGTACTCAGAAATTTCCCAGAAAGACATTTCCTTATCATGAGATTCATTCATGAACTTTATGGTCCAAAAAGGCACCGGAGCTCTACCCAGGTAAATCAACGCGTTTGCCACAAAAACAATACTAAAAGTTGTGTAGATGGTACGTTTTACCAATAAGTAGATTATTGGTGAGTCTTTTTTTACGCGAATCAAAAGTAGCTTGGACAAGTGGCTAAACGCCAAGTGACCAATTAACCAACCTAAGAAACTAGTTACTACAAAAATTAAATTACTGCTATAACGAAAGAAAAGCAGGTGGGTTAGTCTTGCCAAAACGGGATTCGGTAGTAGGATGGGATTCAATATTTGAATCAAAAAACTATTGATAAATAAACTTACTACCCGCGAATCGCGGAACGAGGTCACAGGACGCAAAATCTGGTAACTTGGTAAGTCGTTAATTGTCAGACAGAAGATAACCATGTAAGGTATTACAACGATGGTTAACAGATGTGGCTTTGATAACAATATATATACTGGTGAGCAATATATTGATATTGTAGTTGCTAGTTGCGCGAGCATCAAACCACTCAAAGATGCGAGACCGCCGATATTTCCCCCCAAGAGAAAAGATCTCATACATAATATTTGGGAAGGTCCAACTGGTAGTGTCGTAAGTAAACCGTAATATAGGCCAAATAATATATAAGGACTCATCGATTTTAGCCCAGTTAGTGACAAAATGTTTGATATATTTATATTCGTTGTAGTTTTTTTGATGTGCGGGATTGTTGGCTCACCTGACTTCTTCTCCTCTTTGCACTTTTCCCTCTTCATTTAGAGGCCTCAGGCTATATTCCCCACAAAAAGACCCACTCCCCCGATGTAAATATTGATACCATATACATTATACACACAAATGTAAAATAATCCAAATGATTTTGTAAAATCAATTATGGGTTTAAATATTAAACTGCACCGGAGGGGTCGGTTTTTATTTTCTTAATCATAAAAATAAAAACTAATGAAATGAACAAGTTTTTTGATTGAGAACTTTTATAGATGATTATATATATATATATATATATATTATATAACTCTTCATAATGATTAATTACTAATCTTTAGCAATTAGTTTTTTTTTCTGATAGCAGTTTACTTAGACCCCTACTGTCTGTCTCGACAAGCTGCGGCAGCCTAATATAGAGTCACTTTTACGTCGCAATGGACGAGTAACTAGCTCGAGAGCATCTCGAGCATTAATAGATCCATGAATTTGCGCAAATGTGAACTCAACCGACCATTTGGTATCTATATCTCTAGCCTCCAAGGGATTGGCATGGGCCATTCCAGTAATTGCCAAGTCAGGTTGTAGCTCATGCATACGCTGCACCTGACTATAATTGTCAGGTTTTTCAACAATTCGGGGCGTGGGCTTCTTCATCTCCTCACAAGTATGTTGCAAAAGCAACAGCTCAGCAGCTTGATATCGCCTATCCATATAGGGAATACCTACTTCGTAAACAACCATTCCGCATCGAATTAAAAATCTCGCTAGAGAAATTTCTAACAGATTATCTCCCATGAAGAAAACAGACTTACCGGTTATTATTTCAAGGTAATCACTAAGATTTTTCCATATTTGACTTTCTCTTTCTTCCAGGCCTTCTGGTTTTACACCAAATACTGAACAAATTTTTTCGATCCAGGCGCGTGTTCCATCGGGGCCGATAGGAAAAGGCGCCCCAACCAACCGGCATTTCCTTCGACGCATTGGTGTTGTCGCCGTTCGGCTCAAGAACGGGTTCACCCCGCAGACGTAGACGCCTTCGCCTAAAGCGGGAAGTTCGGTGTATTTCTGCGAGGGTAGCCAACCCGACACGGAAACAGACTGACGCCTTGACTCCAAATTCAATTGAGAAGCTACACTCGAAGGCAGAGATCCAAAAAGTACTAAATTACATCTATTTGAATTACTTCTTTCATCGAAAATTTTATTACTTGGGGTGGTGACGTCAACTGCAATATGCTTAGCCACATCTTCTTCATCTTGGTTTGTCGCACGATGATTATATTCCGGACAGCGGTGTGTCGTAGCAGCCAGTACAGTATCTTCCCCTTGAGTGAAAGCATGATCCAACCCATTTGCCCGTGCGACCACAATTGGTATTCCAAGCTGCTTCTCCAATTTGGGTGCTATACCCTCCAAATCCATTTTTATTATCTCTGTGGTACAGGTGCCAATCCAAATAATAACACTGGGATTCCTATCGCTCTTTATCCGTACGCAAATTCTTTCTAATTCCTTTTGGTCATTTAACTGGGCTGAAATATCTCCCTCTTCTGATTCCGCCATCGCGTAACGAGGTTCTGCAAAAATCATGACTCCGGGAGCACTCTGCAAAAAGTAACCACGAGTTTTTGTACCTACTACTAAGAAGAAACTGTCTTCAATCTTTTGATATAGCCAAGCTACGCAACTTATGGGGCAGAAGGTGTGATAATTACCAGTTTCGCACTCAAAAGTAGGAATCTCGAGAGTCTTCATGAAAGTGTTTCCTTGGAGAGGTGTAGATGTATATATATTTATTTATACGCGAAGACGCAGCCTTTTCAGTGTCGAATAATTGTAAAACCAAGTGGAGTACCTTGTTGATCGCGCGGAGTATCTTGCTGGTCATTTTGAGTTTTTAGTTTCTCTTCCGAATTGGGATTTAAGTAAAAGTCGGAAAGTAAGCTAAACAATTCCCTATCTGGAATTTCCCGCGGTACGATTCCCTCCGGCTTAGATAGAGTCTAATCCGCTATATTCGAATAGAAATCACAAACATAATTTAGATTTGGCTGGCATTCAGCCATTTCAAACAAAGTTTTTCCCTTTACTCTGGAAACACGAATATCTTCCACTAGAGGTAATACCTCAAGTACGGGCATGGGGCAAGCTTCTACGTATTTATTAATTAAGTCTCTTTCAGATGTTCGATTTCCTACTAAACCGGCTAGCCGCAAGGGATGAGTATGTGCCTTTTCCCTGACTGATGCAGCGATGCGATTTGCTGCAAAAAGGGCGTCAAATCCATTATCTGTTATAATAATACAGTAATCCGCATAATTTAGCGGAGCGGCGAAGCCCCCGCAAACTACGTCTCCCAAAACGTCAAATAAGGTAATGTCATATTCGTAAAAGGCATTTGATTCTTTCAATGACTTCACCGTTTCTCCCACGACATATCCCCCGCAGCCCGCTCCTGCGGGGGGTCCGCCAGCTTCGACACGATCTACCCCGCCATAACCCCTATAAATCACATCTTCCGGCCACACATCTTCATAGTGATAATCTTTCGATTGTGGGGTGTCAATAATTGTAGGTATTAAAAATCCCGTAAGGGTGAAAGTACTATCGTGTTTGGGATCGCACCCAATTTGTAGTATCCGTTTCCCCCGCCTAGCCAAAGCTATTGATATGTTGCAACTGGTTGTTGATTTTCCAATCCCGCCCTTGCCGTAAACTGCTACTTTCGTTTCACGAAGCTCCATTTCGTGTTCATTTCTCCCGACTATTGTTCATCTCCCCCATCCCCGTCTCTTTCCCTTTTGCTCTTTTTATTCCTCAAAGATATTACTTATTCCTACAAGGTAGGAAAATCCTGTGGTTATTCTACTACGCTTCTCGGAGGGGGGGGAATAGAAAGTACTAATTGGTGATTGATCGATACAGATCGTGGGGGGCTTGTGGGGTTGATCCCGACCCCGATCGATTGCCCCCCCCCCCCCTCTCCGATGATTTGGGTAGGGTACCCTTCCATTCAAACGGGATTGCTATCGCCGCCGCCTCCCCCCTATAATGCTATAATAGGAGTTAGGGTGTACGCGAAGTTTACTTCACGAAATGTCGGAGAAAGCTTAACGTATTACAGATTTAGAGGCGGTTCAAAGAACAAAGGTCTTTAAGTGTGTATGAGACTGAATCCCCCACCACTTTCCTCGGTAGCTCAGCGGTAGAGCGGTCGGCTGTTAACCGATTGGTCGTAGGTTCGAATCCTACCCGGGGAGATTCGTCAATAATTCCTAGTAATTGGGTAGTTGTATTTGCCACAGATGCCAAATAAAATTGCCGGACCATGACCCACCAACCAGTGAATGATTCACTATCGTGCTTACTTCCAGCTCTAAAAATTGGGGAGAAGAAGATTTGTGCGTCCTTCGTCCTTACCCCCCCCCTTGAATACCCCAAGGGTCCTGCCTATCCTATGAGGTCGTTTTTGGGGGCCCCCACTTCAATTCCGGTGTATTGAGCGATTAGAATGAGCGAATCAATTAGTCATCTGGAGAAGGGAATAAATCCACAAATTTATGAAATAGAGGATCTATTTCAAGCGTGACATTGATGTTAAAAAGCTGTTTCGCAAAATCCCTACGGAAGAAGCTATTGTTCCCTCCGAATCTTCTTTCTAAGCAGAAATAATCATAAAAGACTCATCTAGGAAATGGCCTTCAGTTCCTTAACTATTTAAGATGCTGCGACAAAATGATTTGTATCAGTAAAAGGAAAATATAGACCTTCCTTTTACTGATTTGGCTTCTAATTCTATTGCTAGAAATCTATACAGAATGAGGGGTATCTAAGATTTGTTCTATGAACTTTCCTGGGAAAATTGTTTCGTCGCTCGATCCAGTGACGCCCCACCAAACCAGAACGGATTGAATAGATATTAATAAATTTCAAGCAACATGTTATAGATAAGAAAATCCTGAAATGGGCAACGGTTTCGCCTCATCCATTTGTTTCTATGAACCAGAAGCCTAAACCGAATAAATCGCTCTGGGAAATCTTCTGCTACCACGTAGGAATCAAAGCGAGCGGGACTAAATGTCTGCGGATATTGCAGATATATATCCATAGAGGAAGTTTCTTTGACGTATTCAAAATCTCGCTCCTCTTCCTCCATAGGGAGATTATTACACCGCTTAATAGGTGAGTCAGGTTTCAATTTCGGATTATCTTCACGATAGAGAAAGAAATTTTTAATTTTTTTATTTGACATTTTATTAAGGTGCTGCCTTCTCATACCGTAAATGGTGTAAAGCCTCCGCGCCAGTTCTTTCGTCGGCAACAAGCTGCGACGCGAGGAAGGAATGTTAGGATCTGGCTGGAACAGAAGCATGGGGTCCCATATGAAGCGCCCCCCGAAGAGTCGAGTCGTTTCATCGAATCGATTACAGTGTGTTTCATATTCATTAGATGAGTCGCCGGATATTCCCAATTCGATAAATTGCTCGCGTAACGACATATTTTCCAACCGGTTTTCCAATCTTTCAATAGATTTATCTGTCACATTAGTCGCAGATTTTTCAGAAGTGAATAGATATCCGCTTTTATCACACCATTTACTTTTGTCACCCTTAATCTTATTGAATTCAAAATCTTGTTGGGGTATATAATTCTGATTTTGGTAGAGAAAAATTAAATTATACAAATGATTGGGTTCAGATAATACCCTCATCAATTCATAAGCCCCGCTTCGCAGGAAACGGAGACGCCAAGCCTTATGGGACCAAGTGATCTCGCGCGACACTTCCGTCGGACTTGAGTTTATTAGTTCGGGTGACTGTTGCAGTTCGAAGTCGGTTAGACTGCTAAACCCCCCCTTTCTCACAAATTTGGAAGAACGACTTTTAGAGGTTACACCTGAACAATACTTGGGTTTATCGATAGGAACGGAAAAGGAAAGACTATGACTGTGTTGACTTCCGTCTTTACAAAATTACGAACGTGATAAATTAGTCGAGAGGTTTTCTAGTACGCCACAAGCTAGGTTCAAGTCATTCTCTACGAGTTTGTCGATAACAATGAAATTTTCCTCCTTTCTCATACCCCTTTGGAGCGAATCGCGAGCAACTAATCCAGCTAGTATCCCTAGGATATGCGAAAATAGAGTGAATTCATTAAATGTTGACTTGGTTATTGAAGGTTCCACATACCAGTTAGACAAATAATAAAATCGCATTTTTAACGCGTTACGACCAATGTATGTATTTGTGATATAAGTATCTATCAAACTATTCTTTGAAGTAGCTTCCGCTATCTCGTGAGAAAAGATTTCCCATTCAGAACCGGATTCTATCCCATTGCCCATATCACTAGCAGTCGAATGTTGTCTATGCAAAGCTAATTCAATTGCGTCGCTACGTAGAATCTTACTTCCTTTGGAAGTACCTATTAATAACGCCTCATTAGCAAGAAAAAATAAATCTCGTTTACTATAACCCGTAGTTCCAGACCCAGTACCTTCAATAAGAGGAAGAGGCGGATTAGCCTCCATTTCGCAACCTTTGATACGTAATAGAATTGATAATTCTTTATGACGTTGATACCCGTTGGATTTTCGAAAATTTATTAATTAGTTTAACCGGTTCGGAGCTATTGGAGCTGGATCTATCCTCGCAGGTACGTGAGTCGTAGCGATGACAACATTCCTGCGGATGTTGGAATTGCTGCGCCTGTCACCAATACTTTTCAAAATTTGGCAAAGTAAGAATTTGGGATCAGCTTCTAGCTTATGATACGAACGATGAATATTCAATTCATGAATATCTTGAATCCATAGTGTACAAGGAGACATCTCTTTCGCCATTTCAAAAACGAAATTTAATCGGTGTACGCTTTCTTTCGAGATGAAATTTCCACGTACATTATTAAAGAAGGATCGGTTGTATATCAGCTTTTTCAATGGTAGTTTCACCACTGGAAAGTAGGAGTCGAATGCTACATCTCTAATAATGGAAGATCGGCCAGTTTCTATGGGTCCTACTGGCAAAATTCCTTTAGATGGTAATAATCCCGATTGGAGTGAAATAGGTATGTCATGACATGGCATATCTAGTAGACTGCCTCTTCGTCTCGTTGTTACTGAAAATAGAATATTTCTCTCGAGAGCGGAAAAGGCCCACTTCTCCGCAGGATCCAACTTACGGATCTTGTGACTCAATAGATCATTTTGCCAGAATTGAAGTAAGTATGCCAAAACATTAGATCTTTCCTGTGGATAAGGTTCATGAGAAATCTCGTTGCTCGATAAATCATAATTGGAATTCAATTTCGACACATACCTGCGAAAAATTTTATTTGTCACTAGGTGTTGAGTCAGTAGTTCTTTCTTACTATCTAGGATATCGGAGCTTTCTTTATGAAACATCCATGAATCGAGTTCATTTTTCACAAAGAAAAAAAAGATTATATTATTTATATAATTCAAGAATCTATTCAAAGAATAGATTAGTAGATCTCTCGTTGACATTTAGCTTGTCGAAGGGGAATACATTACCTCTTTCAAATAGGATCCACGCGTTGGGTCTGTTAGATATTCAATAGTATTGAAACGTTTCCATGGATGAAAGGAATTGAAACCCGAAACGGCAGACAAAGGGTGTTTGAATAATGCAAGAACAATTAATACCGAAAGAATGAAGTAATAGCAGATAGACCTATTGGAAAATTGAGATCCTGACCATCCTCCCGAATGTAAAATCTCCGCTTCATCAGGAATTTCCTCGAAAATAAGAAGACCTATCTCGGATACTACAGTATTGATAGAATCGTTGTCAAATCTCAATCCTAGGCTTTGCAGTCTTTGGGATAAATAGGCTTTCGCGCCATCTACTACATCCTCAGCAATTCTTTTATAAATCCTGGGAAAAATATGATTCGAGTCATAACTTATTTTAAGTACTATTTCTGGATATGTTTCTCTAATCAGATCATAGAAGTATCTCCACCAGGTAGGGGTAAAAAACCAAGGTATATAATCTCTAAATAAGCTCCATTTTTCACCGATATTGTCTCTCCAAAAGATCCAAGAGATCTCATATCTGTTCAAATCTTTTAATAATTCATTGAATTTTCTAAAGTGGGATGGACGAATAGCCTCTTTCCGGATAGATTGATCCGCATAGTCCGTATCTTCGCGCGCAACCTCCTCTCCAATCGATTCTGCTAGAGATCTCGATGTTACATCGTTGCATAATGGGAGTCTTAGCGACCAGTAAGATGTTTCCATTTCTTCCGGTTCCCAGAAATACCTAATAGACAAATTCTTTTGATAGACTCGATCCAATACCAGATTCTTGGGACGAGGTTGGGATCGCCGATCCGACGATGAATCGGAGTTTATCGACGTCTTCCCCAAAGAAACTCCAGCGCTACTGCACGAATATAAGAATGACTCTACCGCTTCACGAGGAGATGAGTTCAAACTCGCCAGTAACCTATTCAGATCCGAAATAGAATTGGAAAGTCCATCTGAATGAGTTACTAATGCTGTGGCTGTGGATTCATGCAGATTAGACGAAATAAATTGAATTGGCGTGAGTACGTGGCCAGCAACCTCCCTTGCTGTTTGTTTCGATAAATTGGATGACAACGAATCCGACAGTTGGGGATGAATAAATGAGATGATATTAGATGAGATGGTTTCATCTTCGGAGCCCGCATAGAAGTTTTCCAGGACGTCGAGATAACTACTGTTGCATCTCCCAATGAAAAAATCCCTTTTGATTCTCGGAATAAAGTTGCTTCTAGCACAGTTCCGTATAGGTGAGTCATCTAGAAAATTTAGTTTACTAACCTGATCGGAAATGTATCTTGAAATATTCCCACCAATATCTTTAGTTGAATCTCCCCCACGGTTTAAATCATGCAGAAATAGATTCCAAAATTCCCTCCCCGCAATGGAAAGAGCATCGCTTAAAAATGAAAATCCTGCTCGGATGGGTTCGATGCGGGGCAACCCGAGAGAAGTGGGATTCACTGCAGGTTCCAGCTCGGTCGAAGAGCCTACCGATTTCTCACTCATTAACAGTTTGGATTCAATGAAGAAACTTTTTTTTCTCTCAAGAATTGTTTTGAGGAAAAGTATCTGTTCGTCAATGTAACCATCGAATAAACTTGATAAAAGATCAAGCTTCATGATATCTATCTTGTTCAATTTCTCGAGATCTATATCGTTCAATTTTTCGATGCAATAATCTATGGTATATATCAAAGCTTTCTGGCGAGTAACCTCGGCAACAATCATTTTGTAAAGAAAAAAAGCATTGAGAAATCGGTGAAAATCTTTTTTGTTTTGTTGATTGTTACTACCGAGACTGACACCAATATTACTTAGTAATTCGTTTCTTATTGTTGATACGCGGCAAATTGATTCCTCCAAGTCATACTTTAAGACTTCCCCGGCGAGGGAAAGAGACGAATCCCCGGTCGTATCGAGCCATCTATGCACATTTAACTGAACATTTCCATACTCACCAACTTGAAAGGTAATATATTCGTTCAATAGGCGCTCTACGTTATCCTTCCATTTCAATACTATTTATTCAGTTGCAATTCTTGTTACACCGGTGTACTTCCCGCTCCCCGTCCAGCCATCCAGCCGATATTTGATTTGGAAGAAATATTCAGTAAATAATGCGCAAAAGTAGTCATAGAAAAGAAATATGTATGTTGAGTAGAGAGGTATGATTCTACTTCGTCCATACAATTTCACTAAATTGTATATTGAATGTATGTTACCCTTTTCTTCCAATTAGTTTAAAAAAATAGTATTTTCACTTCGATTACTTATTTTTCTAGGTATACCTGAAGATATTTGGAAATAGTTTGGAAGAATCTCATTGAGGTTGAGGTGTCTGCTACTCGCTAGCCCAAGTTTTTTGCCAGATATTTGAGTAAGCGGCATGTCACCCTTCGTTTTCAATGGAAATCCTTTCCCAGATTTGACGCTATTACTGACGTCAATAACTATTGCCCCACTAAAAACCAGATTTGATTTATCAATTATCGAGAGAAATTCGGTGAGTCGATTTATTAATCCATTTTTCATTTGTGAATAAGTGTGTAGAATGGGAAATTCTTCCCCATTTTTGTCATAATCCAATCCGGATATACAGCCACGAAACGACGTCGTCTTTTCACAAGACGTAAATGAAGACAAGTTGGAAAAGGCTTCTCGCTCGAAATAAAATATCGACCCATCCCCCTGGTGATCTGCTGAATCTCCGGATTCAAGTAACGCCTTGTCGTAGGAGTTCAATACTACGGTACTTAATGAGTCGTTTCTCAATTGTGTTGCTTGTAACCGACCCAGATCTCGCTTGTTATGACTTTCCCGAGAGAATAACGAATCGAAATCACTTTGGTTGTTTCTATAAACTACCAGGTAGTTATAGAATTTGAAAAACCTACTTGAGTTTTGTAAACACCTATCCCTGCAAAATCCTTGAATCCTTTCAGTCTCATCCTTGGATATATCTCTGCCAAGGAGTGAATCCCTCGCTACGCATGCCTTCCATCGACCGTAACCCAGAGGAATCATCGCATCATAACGAACTTGCTTCCCTTTTCTCGTTGAACCTGCAGAAATATCTTCGTTCAAACCTAAGTAGTGGGAAACAGGTATTCCCCTCTTTCCATCCTTTCCAACAGATAAAGATCTTTTGAATCGGGGAAAGCAGTCGCGGGAGAAGTCACCAGAAATTTCTGCTTGTTTCTTTACTACTTCGTCACCCCCATTAATGACTCCCGCTAATGCAAAACTTCCTTCGATCGACCTTTTGTCACTCAAGCAATGCATAGAAATTGGTATTGTTAGCAACATCAGCATCTCCAGGGTGATGCCACTATCTCTTTTTAGTGAATCACGCAGATTGCGTAAAAATAGTGAACTCAGAAATCACAAGTCAGATAATCTGATAAAAGGTTCATAATTGGAAGATGGACTAGTGAAAAATCCTTTGAGATGTTGGTTTTTCAATGATTCGAAGAAGTGGTCTAATAGACTGACTTCTACTAACTCTGAAATTTTAGATGAAAAATCTGGACTTCCTACTCTTTCTTTTGCCACCTTTTTTACCTTACTTTCTTTCTTCATATTAATTCTATGCGGTAGATACTATCTATTTCCCACACTTATTATACCAATAAATGTGAAAATTTCAAGATATTATGGAATAAATAGTTCAAATGAGTCTAGTGATTTCCGTGAATAGTCGTATCCAAAACTGGCATTAGATCGGGAATTAGAAATCGTTATTGTCGGGGAGACCCACACACATCCCACCCACCTTAACAATGATTCTCTGTTCCAAGCAGAGCGATGGGATCAAATTACCCAATTGGATGGGCGAACGACGGGGATTGAACCCGCGCGTGATGGATCCACAATCCATTGCCTTGATCCACTTGGCTACGTCCGCCCCCTCTGTCGATTTAGTTGGCCCCCCCCGGACATGAACGAGATCTACCCGTTAAGCAAGCTAGATAGGTTCTTCGGTTGATACACATACATGTTGACTTTATGTATATAACGAGACAATAGAAAATCTTTGAAATCAGGAATGCACTCTCAATTTCTTTTATCTAAAAGATTTAGGTGGGAGATTACAAGCATTCTGCAAATCGGAGTAGGAAACTTCGTAATCCATCAAATTGCAGAAGGATATTCCAAATAGTTTTCAGAATTCAAGGTTGGGAACTGATAATCGTGAAATTGTGACAAGCTTTTATCATCCTCTCTATCCGTTCTACCGCACGAACCTTCACCTCGTTGGACACCAAACCTCCTTCCGGAGTTAAGAGATTTGGTATCCAGTTGTGCCACATAACCAGAAGGATATTATCCGTTTGTAGAAGGAGCTTCAACAGAAGCCAAGTCTAGGGGGAAGTTGTGAGCGTTACGTTCATGCATGACTTCCATACCTAGGTTAGCACGGTTTATGATATCAGCCCAGGTGTTTATAACACGACCTTGGCTGTCAACCACGGATTGGTTGAAGTTAAAACCATTCAAGTTGAATGCCATAGTGCTAATGCCTAAAGCGGTGAACCAGATACCTACTACGGGCCAAGCAGCTAAAAAGAAGTGTAGAGAACGAGAATTGTTGAAGCTAGCATATTGGAAGATCAAACGACCGAAATAGCCGTGAGCAGCTACAATGTTGTAGGTTTCTTCTTCTTGACCGAACTTATAACCTGCATTAGCAGACTCATTCTCAGTTGTTTCTCTGATCAAACTAGAAGTTACCAAAGAACCATGCATAGCACTGAATAGAGAGCCGCCGAATACGCCAGCTACACCCAACATGTGGAAGGGATGCATAAGGATATTGTGCTCAGCCTGGAAGACGATCATGAAGTTGAAAGTACCAGAAATGCCTAGAGGCATACCGTCAGAGAAACTTCCTTGACCAATTGGGTAGATCAAGAAGACGGCGGCAGCAGCTGCGACAGGAGCCGAGTACGCAACAGCGATCCAAGGACGCATACCTAAACGGAAGCTCAGTTCCCATTCGCGACCCATGTAGCAAGCTACACCAAGTAGGAAGTGAAGGACGATAAGTTCGTAAGGACCACCATTGTAAAGCCATTCATCGACGGAAGCTGCTTCCCAGATTGGGTAGAAATGTAACCCAATAGCTGCAGAAGTAGGGATGATAGCACCGGAGATAATGTTGTTACCGTATAGCAAAGAACCAGAAACGGGTTCGCGAATACCATCAATATCTACGGGAGGAGCTGCGACGAACGCAATGATGAATACAGAGGTTGCGGTTAGTAAGGTGGGAATCATTAAGACACCGAACCATCCGATGTAAAGACGATTTTCGGTGCTGGTGATCCAGTCGCAGAAGCGACCCCATAAGCTTGCGCTTTCGCGTCGTTCTAAAGTTGCGGTCATGGTAATTTTCGGTTTTCGAGATAGAATTAGTGATTCCCCAGGCTAGTAAGCCTGTTAATTTGTAATATATCACAAAAACCTATCTGTGTCAACCGAAATTAATTGAGTCCCCGGAATTCTCGGATATGGGGGCTTCTTTTCGATGTCTCAAACAAAATTTAGCCGTTGTTTTACAACAAGGCTTTCTTCCTTTTTCAGAGAAGAATTAAATTCTTACTCTATGCACTATGCGGTGCGCGCCTCAATTCATTTCAGTCTCTGAAAAAACTGGTCACGCGTCAAGCCTTTTTGCGAGGCACTCCGCAACTCTGCATTGGCCCCCCCCGCTATCTTATTGGGTTAGAAGGAGTCTAATAATTAACAACCTGAAAGAAGAAGTAGTTGTCAATCCCCACTTGTGGCTTAGACACCCGTTATTTGTCACCGACTCCTCACTCAACCATTTCTCCATAGTTTCTTTTGATTCCCCGATAGTTTGTGCCCCGGTTCCAACCCACAACGGAAAGATTGTGGATTGGAACGAATCCGAAACTAGCGGAAATGGGCAAAAGCTTTGTTAGCTTCCGCAACTTTATGAGTCTCCTCTTTCTTTCGTATGGCACTACCGGAATTCCTGGCGGCATCCATCGATTCATCACTCGATCTTAAAGCCATACTTCGACCTGAGCGTTTTCGACACGCGATTAATGACCACCGGATAGCCGAAGCTTTTCCCTCTGCCGGTACTACTTCAACGGGAACTCGATAAGTTGATCCACCTACACGTTTGGTTTCTGTCACTACATCGGGAGTTACCCCGCGCACCGCCTGTCGCAGAACAGACAGTGGGTTCCTATTTGTCTTTTACCTAATCCGCTTCATAGCCTGATAAAAAATCTGATAAGCCAGTGATTTCTTGCCGTTTTTCAGGATACGATCAACTAGCAGATTTACTAATCGATTACGATAAATTGGATCTGATTCGATATTTTTCTTTCTGTTCGCTACACTGCTCCGATGTAACACGAGTTTACAAATATAAATATGTCAGATTTCAATCAATTCTTTTATTTCAATGGTATCTCAATCTACTATTTTGGCTTCTTCACTCCATATTGTAGGGTGGATCCACCGGTTAGTCGAGGATCTCCCTCCAAACTGCACGTGCGACTTTCATCGAATACAGCTTTCCACATGATTGAATAGAAACTATTCTAATGATTTTGAACCCTTTATTTTTTCAAATGCAAATCATATTTACTCATCGCACACTGAGTATCCGTTTTCTCCTACTCCACGGATAAAATCTATTCCACGGATAGAAGAAGTCGAAGTCTAGATATAAAGGAAGAAAATCTTGCAATTCAGTTATCTTACTGGGAATGTCCGTAGGTTTATCAATCCAACCGGTAGATGTGCATGAAGCCTTCACCGAATCTCCGTAGTCGTAATCTAAACCTGTTCCAAGAGGAAAAGACATCCTAGGATTTTCCGGGTGAGAGTCTAGGTAAAACTCAACTTACTGGAATAGAACACCTTAGACACCAAGTTGTTTCATACAAATAGATAGATAATAATTAATCTCTATCAATCTCTGTAGTAGCAGGCTTTAGTCCCCCGGCAGTGCTGGGTCGGCTACACATTTAACATATCAGAACAACTGATACGGAATCATTGCAATGATACAAGTTATGACAATGTTCTGCAACGCACTAGAACGCCCTTTTTTACGATCCTTCACCCCTACAGCATCTAAGGTTCCTCTAACAATGTGATACCTAACACCGGGTAGGTCTTTGACCCTTCCACCTCTCACGGGGACCACCGAATGTTCCTGCAAATTATGGCCAATGCCTGGTATGTAAGCCGTTACCTCAAACTTGGAGGTTAGTCGAACTCTCGCGACTTTGCGTAGGGCAGAGTTGGGTTTTTTCGGTGTAGTCGTGGAATAGTCGACAGCTCCAATGTCACTATACAGAACCGTACGTGAGATTCTCACCTCATACGGCTCCTCGTCATTCAAATACTCCTTGTAGAAGAAATACTCCTGAGAAAAAAAGTCCGGAATTCCTCCCAATTTTTTTTTTTACTTCTCTTTTTTCTTTTTTTTTCAACTACAAATACAAAAGAATTTACAAAAGAAGAGAAAGATAATTAAATCCTTTTCAATTCATTTTTAAGGCTTTGGCTTCTCGCCCCACTCATTTCCCGGATCCCGTTATTATTAATAAGCAACCCAGGTAGAAAGAAGAAAAATCTATCAAATCGATGGGTAGATTTGTTAGCAAGTTCCTCGTTTTCGTGCAAGTAATATGATGCGGATTGAGTATGGAGGAGATTGACGAGTCGGTATCAGCTTATCCGCATCATTAACCATTTCTTGATAAGGAATTCTTTTTGAAATGAAGACAGTTTCGATATCTCACTCTCGTTCTTTATTTCGTTTTTTCGACGAGGCTACCTGAAGAGGATCCAGCAACCTAACGCTAACGAACTACCCTGATAAGTAGGTGAGCCAAAATCTGGAGTGGGTAGGATCCGACCACTACCTGGAGTTTGCCAGCGACGACGACGCTGAAGCGGCAGCGAAAAAAAAAACCAAGAATACATACAAAAAGAAAAAAAAAAGTAAGGTTAATGGGTTATTTGTTTAGTCGATTGCAGCTTAGTCAGCCTGTTCCGTCACGAGCCACTAGTCAAGCCCCACTGCGTTCTACTACCCCTCTTCCGTGAACCGAATCGGAAGTCTGGGTTCCGTGGGGAGAAAATTGTACCACAAGAGCTCGGGGAGGTCAAGCCGTTTCTATCACCAGTTGTTACTGGCAGAAGGGGAGTTAGCAC